GCCACTATGAGTTTAGTATATATACTTATTATAATATATGTACATATAAGACTATATCTTATACGTATAACAGTTCGTTCAGAAATGAAAAATTTGACTTGTCCGGTAAATAAAATTCTAGGGGAGGATATACTAGTGAATATAGGTAAAATAAAACGGTTTATTGATATTGGATTTGATAAATAGCAATACAATGAATTGTTTCCGATCCTAATTGACATCATAACGAAATTCATTTGATTCATACATGTACCCACTAATTTACCAGAGATCCAACATATTTCATTGAATGATTGATAAAGAAATTTGGCGCAGTCTCGGAACTAAATTATGAACTAAATTATTGGCGGAAAAAAATGCTATAGAATCGTGAAAGATGGAAAGATCCTCCGTATCGAGTCATACCATTCCATTCTATTGACAATTTAAAAAAACTGTTCATACTATGAGCATAGTATGATGGCGATCCTGCAAGTATGGTATGCCCCCATCGTCTAGTGGTTCAGGACATCTCTCTTTCAAGGAGGCAGCGGGGATTCGACTTCCCCTGGGGGTAGGGTACTACGAAAGGAAGTTGATCATGGATTATCAATAAGCCTGGAATTTATTCTTCCTGGGTCGATGCCCGAGCGGTTAATGGGGACGGACTGTAAATTCGTTGGCAATATGTCTACGCTGGTTCAAATCCAGCTCGGCCCAAAAATTCGCCGATCTACCACGAAATGGTATCATATAACCCATTTTGTGCTCTCCAGAAATGCCCGATCCGATCCCCCAATACGGAAGAGAATTTTTCTTCTCTGATATATATATCTATAGCACTATTTATTTACTCTATTTTTCCAACAAATTAGGATCTGTAAGTATAAAATAAAATCTAAGGAAAGGGGTAAAGAAAAAACCCTTTTTCATTGAAAGAGTAATTATCCCATTTATTTGGAAATAACGAAAGGATTACTAGTAATCCAGGTCGTTCTCATTAAAGCGCATACCCATATGGGTATCAATATATCACTCATGGCTCTGTTACAACACGCCAATTTGAATCTAAATTCAAAATTGAAAGGGTTAGAATAAAATCATAAAAATATGTATACATAATACTTTATTTTATTATGGTATTTACTTGGGATTGTAGTTCAATTGGTCAGAGCACCGCCCTGTCAAGGCGGAAGCTGCGGGTTCGAGCCCCGTCAGTCCCGACGGATCCAATAAAAAAATATATCAATTCCGCTCTCTATTTTTTGTGAAAGATTTTTTGTGAAAGAAAGTAAGTAGAATTTCATTCCCAACGGCAATCCCTCTTCTTTCTTTTTTTTTTTTTTTTTTTTTCTTTTTTATTTCACATTTATCAGCAATGGGGGAATTTTCATTTCTTTGACTAGTACTGAATTCGATTGATGGGAGATAGACATATGTGGATTAGGACAATTATTGGTAGCATCAGATTCAGGATTCCAAGAGATACCATACTGTACTGGGTATGGCTTTTTCGATTACTCCTGATCTGTCGAATAGAGTAGAGTACTGTATGTTTCCCGGAAGTACATATATAAATGGAATTTGCACGATATAAAATAACTTTAACATAGTTATTGTAATAGAATACTTTCAGGGATCGCTTTTTTATTAGGGGGGGGGTGCAATTTTTTTATTAAGGGGTTTCCTTGAAAGAACAAACTTTATTTATTTTTAGCTAAAAATAAATAAAATAGTTAATTTGATGGAATATTAGATTTTTTTATACCGAAACTTGTACTCGTCTTTATCATCCTTCTTTTGTTTTCCAAGAAGATTAGATTAGATCAATAAAAAAATAAGTTTCGAACTTCTTCCTTTTTTTTTATTTAGCTTCTATTGTTTGTTGGGGGTTGTTTAGAATCAATGGTAAGTGTAAGGGCGGTTCAATGGTACTTCATCAGATGGTTGTACAAAGAGGGCGGTAGGTGATAGAAAAGAAAGAATGAAAAAGAATGCTAAATAAAAAAAAGGAATTATTATTATTGGTTGGATCAGGAATAAAATTTGGAGTTCGGTATGGATAAAAGATCTTCCTATGTTATACTATTCAATTCTTGACGATGAGTTGATTTGATAGTGCAGATATTGTTATTCATGATATTGATCTGATTCGATATCATCAAGATGTAATTCATCCCATTGAATTTACAAGCGAAAGATTTATTATCTCTATGGGATTAACTCCCGAGTTATTGCGAATTAAAGAAAAATGAAACAATGAGATTATGGAAGTAAATATTCTCGCATTTATTGCTACTGCACTGTTTATTCTAGTTCCTACCGCTTTTTTACTTATAATATACGTAAAAACAGTCAGCCAAGGTGATTAATTTGAATTAAACTTGACTTTTTAGTTCTTATCAATAATTGAAGAGAAGAAAGGGATTCAAATTTCGCGTCTTAAATGAAATGGGTAGACTAGAATTAGCCGTATTCTATGAAATACGATAGTATGGTAGAAAGAAATATCTGAATCTTTCTACCATACTATCTACTATTGTTATTGTAGTGGATATTTATTGTAGTGTATATAAGGTGTATTGTAATCCGGGTTAATTTAATAGAGATCAATCTACAATAACAATAGTATCGTCATATTCCTATATATTGGTATATATCGATATCAATTACATATTATATATAATGTATATAGTGCCCCCCCAATTCTATTTCTTTGCTTTATCCACTTTATCCATCTGTCTTGTATTTAATTTGTGTTGATTTCAATCAATTTGAAATAATTGAAAAGCGACTCGTACGATTCTAATTCCTGGATTGCTGATTATTTTCAATATGAATCCCGATCAAAAGAATCAAGGGCCTCTTCGATGGGTATAATAAAAGAAAATAAAGTAATCTTTTTATTAGCATTCCGACGAAGAAGTCATTGATCGATCAGTTGACATATGATCTATGGAAACTTCTTCGGATTTCAAAAAAGGGGGGGGAAAGGATTAGTAAACCTCTTTTAACGTTTGAACAGTGAGTTCAATAAAACAAGTACAACATAAATAAAATTTCCAAAATATTAAAACAAACGGGAAGTGCGCAATATGTGACTCGCCCAAGACAATACAATATTTTAGTCTGTGTAGTATCTCGTTAGAGAACTACTATGTCTGTGTTGTTTCCGATAGAAAATGTGTATCTACGTAATGTAATAACAGAACTATTTTCTCTTTGAATAAAGGGAAACAAAAAAGTAAAATAAAAAAAGTGCAACTCTTCCTCACGGTCCATATCTAATTTTAGTAAGAGTCGGTTCATCGAAATAGAAAATTGATCAAGAATTCGGTTGGAATAAATTTACTACCATTTGTATTTCTTTTATTTTGTATTCTTTTTACTTTCGAAATACAAACACGGAAATAATTGAAATATTTGTTTGATTGAAAGAGTATTCTTCATATATATTATTCATAAACTATATTACTACACGAAAACCCAAGAGAATTTTGAAATGCAGATATTTTTTTATTTCTATTTCAATTTAAAAATTGAATTTTAAATTGAAATAGTGTTGAAATAATGAAATTTCAACTAAAAAAAGCTTTTCAGAACTGAACGATTTATAAAAAAAATGGATACAGTTTAATTCCTAAACTCAATTACAATTAGTAGTACTTCTAGAGTCCACTTCTTCCCCATACTACGAGTGAAAGGGAAAATGTAAAGACTACCATTAAAGCAGCCCAAGCGAGATTTACTATATCCATGTGAATTATGTCCCCTATCTATGAAGGAATTCTTGAATTATTGTTCACTAATAAATAATAGTGGAATCACTGGCGCAGAGTCAAAAATTCTGACCTAACGTCGTTGATGAAACAATCCAATAAATCCAACTCTAACTTATAAGGGGTCTTATAAGATTTCTAGTATAATCAGAAAAGATTAAGCACAAGCAAAATATGCGGAGACCCCCTTGGAAGTATCAAAGAAATGCTACTAATATGTAGAAATACTAAAAATTATGTAGAAATACTAAAAATCTATTCTTTCTTTTGTTGTCCTTCATTAAGTTAAGTAAAAAGTCTAAAAAAATAGAAGAAAGGTAGATCACTACCCAACCCATACCCTATTTCTTTCCCATTTTGTTTTGATCTAATCCTTACCGTCCCTTATTGTCTCTATGAAACAATAGGAGGACGCCCTATTATGTTCTGTTCTTGACTAGGGGTTAACGAAAAAAGAAAAAAGGTATAGTATATAAGGTATAAAAGGTATATTAAGTAAAAGCTAATTACTCATTCAATCGAATTAATATTGATTGAATGCCGGAGTACTCAAAGACTTTGATGAATATGTATACAAAGTATCTTCTGGCCTTTCCGCAACTAAAAACGGAATTTGATTTCCGTCCTGCTATCCAATCTAATTCAAAACCCGGCCCGTAGACACTCCGTTAGTAATGGAAGGACTATCACGATTTATCAGTTTCCTCCGTTTGCTTCCGCCGGAAAAATTTCCAAAATTCTATCAGCAAAACAGAAGAAGGTATGTCAATTCTTTTGGTGATTAGGCGACACCCGGATTTGAACTGGGGAAAAAGGATTTGCAGTCCCCCGCCTTACCGCTCGGCCATGCCGCCAAAACGATACCAAATCAAAATCTATCAAAAAATTATCCTTTTGTCTTCTTATTTATTGTACTTGTATTTTGAATCTTAATCCCGTTTTCCTTAATTCCTTTTCTAAAAGAAATCTTTCTTTTTTGTTTGAGTTGGATCCATCCCTTCGATTGATTGTATAGTATCTTAAAACCATACAATCTCTAAAAATTTCCCTTACTTTTCTAGTGAAAAACAAAATTTTGATTTTTCAGTCATAAAAGAAAAAATTCAGCACAAACTGGAACCGTTAACTATTATATTATATAATTCATGAATGATTCGTAAATTTGAATCTCAAATTGCGTTTCCTTAATGATATAAGAAAATAAAAATTGATACAATCAGTATTGGTTTTTTTATTGAAAAA